TTATGTGGCATAGGGGTTACGTCACGTACGAAACTTAATAGTATACCACTTCTACGAATAGCTCGTAATGCTGCATCTCTTCCGAGACCAGGACCCTTTATCATTACTTCTGCTCGTTGCATACCCTGATCCACTACTGTACGAATAGCATTTCCTGCTGCGGTTTGAGCAGCAAATGGTGTCCCTCTTCTTGTGCCTCTGAATCCACAAGTACCAGCGGAGGACCAAGAAACCACCTGACCTAGTACATCTGTAACAGTCACAATGGTATTGTTGAAACTCGCTTGAACATGAATAACTCCTTTTGGTATTCTACGCCCACTCTTACGTGAACCAATACGCCCATTCCTACGTGAACCAATTCTTGGTATAGGTTTTGTCATATTTTATCATCTCATAAATATGAGTCAGAGATATACGGATATATCCATTTCATATCAAAACAGATCCTTTATTTGTCCATCGGGTCCTTTAGAAAATCCCCTTTTCTTTTTAGAAAGATTACCCTTGTCTCTGTTTATGTCTCGGATTGAAACAAATTACTATAATTCGTCCCCGCCTACGGATCAGTCGACATTTTTCACAAATTTTACGAACAGAGGCCCTTATTTTCATATTTGTTATTCCTTACCTTAATTCCGAATCTACTCCTTGGAAGAAAATAAGTCTCTTGAAATTTTGAACCTCGAATTGTATTCCCACGAAAGGAATGTTTAAAAAGCCACCTACACCTAATCGTTTGAATCTTTGTTGCGAAGTCTATAAATTATACGTCCCCTGGTTGAATCATAACGACTTACTTCGATTTTTACTCTATCTCCTGGTAGTATCCGTATAAAACTTCGTCGGATCCTCCCCGAAACATAACCTAGAATCAGATCTTCATTATCTAAACGAACCCGGAACATACCATTGGGAAGTGATTCAGTAATTAAACCTTCATGAATCAATTTTTGTTCTTTCATTCCAGGTAACCCCCTTGAAGTATCAACTAATGGAGGAGGAGTGATATTAAACAACCCGTCTTTCCTCTCCTTTTTCACAAATAGGAAGTTACGGATCAACTTCGGATACCAGAAGGATCACCATATATAACACAAAACTTCTCCTCCAATTCCTTCTAGTCGAGCTTCTCGATCTGTCATTATACCTCTAGAAGTAGAAAGAATTACAATCCCCATTCCACCTAAAATCCTAGGAATTCGTTGATAGTTGGAATAGATTCGTAGACCGGGTCGGCTGATACGCTTTAAAATATTTCTATATGTTCCTTTCCTATTTCTTCTATGTCGCAGGGTTGAAACCAAGAAATATTTGTTGTTTTCCCGATGTTTCCTAACGTTTTCAATAAAACCTTCTCGTAGAAGTATTTTAACAACGCTTTCGGTCATATTAGTAGATGCTATTCGAACCGTTCCTTTTTTATCCATGTCGGCATTTCTTATAGAAGTTAATATATCGGCAATAGTGTCCCTACCCATGACGAACTATAATTATTGGTGCCTCCTAATTTTGATATAATCAACATGTTCCGTTTTTTTTTTATGTGAATTTTTGATTCTTTATTTATGAATTATTAAAAGTATATGCGTGAAACACAATCTACTAATTGATCCATTTCAGATACCCTACTATATCATGGTCTCATCTACTAGTATTTATAATACCTCAGGAGCTAATGAGACTATTTTAGTGAAATTCAACTGTCTCAATTCTCGAGCGATCGCTCCAAAAACCCGAGTTCCTTTTGGATTTCCTTCTTGATCAATGACAACTGCTGCATTGTCATCATATCGTATTATCATACCGTTGTCACGTCTGAGTTCTTTACATGTACGTACAATTACAGCTCTGATCACTTCTGATCTTTCGAGAGGCATATTGGGCACTGCTTCTTTTATTACAGCAACAATAACGTCACCAATATGAGCATATCGGTGATTACTAGCTCCTATGATTCGAATACACATCAATTCTCGAGCCCCGCTGTTGTCCGCTACATTCAAATGGGTCTGAGGTTGAATCATATCATTTTTTTTTTGAATCTGTTCTTTCAATGCAAAGGTCGAAGGAAAAAAGAAAGAAATATTGTCTGTCCAGAAATAAAGAAATCCGCGATTGTTTTTTTCATCATAAATACCCCTTTGGTTCCACATCCCTATCCTGAAATAATGAATTGCGTTCGTATAGGCATTTTGCACGCAGCTATTTTAATAGCTGCTCTGGCTACAGTTTCCGATACTCCGCCCATTTCATAAAGTATTCGACCCGGCTTAACAACAGATACCCAATATTCGGGAGATCCCTTCCCCGAACCCATACGGGTTTCCGTAGGTCTTACTGTAACGGGTTTGTCGGGAAATATACGGACCCATATTTTTCCACCACGGCGCGCATATCGTGTCATTGCTCGTCGCCCTGCTTCTATTTGTCTAGATGTGATCCAAGCGGGTTCAAGTGCCTGAAGAGCATATCTACCGAAACAAATATGATTGCCTCGATAAGATATTCCCTTCATTCTTCCTCTATGTTGTTTACGGAATCTGGTTCTTTTGGGGTTATAGTTGATGGTTGTTTCTCAACCTCATCTCTACTACAGAACCGGACATGAGAGTTTCTTCTCATCCAGCTCCTCGCGAATGAAACGATTCAATAATATTACAGATACACATGTATTTATTGAATAATACACTAAATCATGGGATTTATTGATATTGAATCTGTCACGTAGGAATCTGTATATCTTGTATATATAGCTAGACGTATATTTCTATATATAGAAGATAATGCCTTTGCTTTATTTTTATAACGAACCCTTGACCTTTACCGAATCGGCCAAAATTTTGCAATTCAATAAGGATTTCGCGGGCGAATATTTACTCTTTCAATATTTGTTTCATTCGTAGGGTCAACCCATGGCCTCTCAGAATAAATCAATTGGTTCCTGGTTGGTTCCGCCATCCCACCCAATGAATCATTAGGATTCGTTTTCAATAGAATCTTCTGCAGTCACAGGTTCCGTCGTTCCCATAGCTTCTCCATTAATGGCTAGGCCTGAACTCTGCAATGGAGCTCCTCAATTCAAGTTCGTTCCCAAGTCAATCTCCTCAGTCTCTATTGACTCAAGGCTCTTTATTATTGGTATTTTTCCTATGAACCGTATTCATCTAATTATGGACGAATCAGTATTGATGCTTTATCACACTGCCTTTTATGAGATGATTCATAATAGACCATACATATTGGAATCATATACCATTGATATTCTCCTTCTCTCTTTCTCTCGCCCTTCCATTTACCCACATCCCTCTATTTTCGCTTCACAATCCATAATCAGATTGATTTTTCCTTTATGGAAAAAATATTTCAGTTGCTACAACTATATGATTGACACATCATATAGTGACTGGTTCCTTGGATCTCGATAATACGAAGCAATGAGCTGGTTCTAAGTTCTATAGTTATTAGTTAGGGGCCAGTCCTTTTTTTTTGAATCCCAACTCTAAAGAAAAACCAACGAGTCACACACTAAGCATAGCAATTCTACCAAATGATCAATCCAATTTTTATTCAACCCTATAGAATTAGAATTGCTCATTTTTCATTGAAGGGAAAAAGAATAGTTTGTCGTTTTTTGTTCTATCACTGGATAGAATGGCAAGGAAAGGCCCATTATTGCTCGTCTACAAATATCCAAATTTTGATGCCTAATACCCCATAGATAGTTCGAACTGTATAGGAACAATGATCAATTTTAGCTCGAATGGTTTGTAGGGGAACCCTACCTTCTCTGATCCATTCGACACGTGCAATTTCTTTTCCGTCGATACGTCCTGCAATTTGCACTTGAATTCCTTTTGTATCCGCTTGTTCAGTTAATTCAATAGCTTTTTTCATTGCCTTTCGAAAGGAAACTCTATTCTTTAATTGTAGAGCTATATATTCTGCAAGAATATTAGGTTGTCCATAAGGTTTTGCAACTCTTGTGATAGCAATGTTAAGTCTCCGGTTCACAGAATTAAATCCTTTTTGTACATTGATCTGTAATTCTTCGATTCCTCGTGTTCGACCCTCTATTAACAAATTTGGAAATCCAATATAGATTATGACCTGGATCAGATCGATTTTTTTTTGAATCTCTATATGTGCAATTCCTTCGAAACCCGAGGATATTCTCCTATTTTTTTGTACATAATTCTTGATACAATCTCGTATTTTTTCATCTTCCTGGAGACCTATGGAATAATTTTTTGGTTGCGCGAACCAAAGGGATCTATGCTTTTGGTTTTCCCCACCAAGTCGGAAACCAAGGGGATTTATTTTTTTGCCCATATTTTTCTTCTCTCTCTTTCTCTTTTTTTTCTCTCTCTCTCTCTTTCTCCAAATATCTCTCTATTATAGGATCTTTCCATTGATCCTTTGTTTCTAAATATATATCCTGATCCGTTTTCTTTTTCGAGCTATCCCTCACTACAATAATGATATGACAGGTGGGTCTTTTTATCGGATAACTACGTCCTCGAGCCCGAGGTTTTAACCTTTTCACGATAGTACCCCCATTGACTTCGGCTTTACTAATGACTGAATCAGCTTCGTTGAAACTTTTATTGTGACTAGCATTTGCTGCTGCAGAATAAACCAATTTAAAAATGGGATAAGATGCTCGATAAGGCATGAGTTCCAGTAGCATAAGTGTTTCCTCATAGGAACGCCCACGAATCTGATCAATGACTCTTCGTGTTTTGTGAGCAGACATACATACATTTTCAGCTAAAGCTTTTACTTGTGTACTTAAGATCCTCTTCGTCTCCATCTTTTGCAAGACCTTCTTCCACCTTCTCCATTTTGCCATAATCACCTCCCACCAATGAATGATAAGCACCTATTTCACTTTATTAACGACGAGATTTATTATCGTTTTTCGCGTGTCCCTTGAAAGTCAGAGTAGGTGCGAATTCTCCCAATTTGTGACCGACCATACGATCTGTTATATAAATAGG